TAATGAAAACTTATTCTTTATGCGGATGTTTACTTTTTTGATTACAAATATGAACAATATCCTTCGTTTTTTTTTTATTTTCCGTTCCAAAATCAAATGAGGACTTTAGACTAGAGCTAGAGTTTTTTGTAAAAAGCCCCTTATCGGATTTGAACCGATGACTTACGCCTTACCATGGCGTTACTCTACCGCTGAGTTAAAAGGGCCCCGCTTCCGTTCCTGAATGGTTCACTAGCCACTACGAATCTAGTGTATATACCCATTATATATACACATATGTATATATGTACATATATCTATGTATATGCACCTATATCCATAGTAGCTCATTGAGGAACAACCCCCCTTTTTTCCTTAAAAAGTCCAGGATAAAATGCTTATTTCTCTTTGATTTGATAAATATCAATGCACTGCATTTTTTCAAGACCTACCCTAAATAGCTTTTTACGGATTACAGACCCCCGGTAGAGCGGAATTCACTTGATTGATACCCACTTCGACAGAGATCAAAGATATGTCATCGAATCATGTGATGAAGAGATTCGACACGTACCCTTAATTTTGATAGAAAAAATCTTTTTTTTCGCTTACTTTCGGATCCCTGATTTACAAGTTCTATAGCACCCTTTTTGAATCAATCCAAAAAAATTTATGGAATTCTGAAAGCCGGAAGGATTCTTCGGATCTAGTCATCCCATTCCATTCTATTGACAATTCCAAAAAACTGTTCATACTATGAACATAGTAGGAGGTCGGGCGGGGATGCCCCCATCGTCTAGTGGTTCAGGACATCTCTCTTTCAAGGAGGCAGCGGGGATTCGACTTCCCCTGGGGGTAGGGTACTACGAAAGGAAGTTGATCATGGATTATCCATAAGTCTAGAATAGATTTTTTTCTTTCTGGGTCGATGCCCGAGTGGTTAATGGGGACGGACTGTAAATTCGTTGGCAATCTGTCTACGCTGGTTCAAATCCAGCTCGGCCCAATAATTCGCCGATCCCTACGAGATGATATAACCAATTTCATTTGGACTGCAGAAACATGCCTAATCGGGATGCGAGGGAATAAAGAATCCACTTTTCTGTTCTATCTTTGTTTATTTGTTCCCATATATTCTGATCTTTTGAATGATCTAGATTCATATCCTGATTTCGAAATAGAAAAGAGAGGGTAAAGAAAAAAAAGTTTCATTGAAAGATGCATTCTTAATCAATTTGACAATAGAATTACTAGTCATACATGTTGTTTTCACTAAAGTCCGTATCTATGGAATATACAGATACTGCGCGTGCCTCTCTTCTAACACAGCGATTCTAACTAGAAATGGTTTGAATGAAAGCAAATAGGTATGCTGTACACCTGCCTGGGATTGTAGTTCAATCGGTCAGAGCGCCGCCCTGTCAAGGCGGAAGCTGCGGGTTCGAGTCCCGTCAGTCCCGACCTAGACTCGGCGGAATCCATCAATTCATCTTTCTATTTTCTGTAATGTAAATAAGTACCAATGAGAGACCTATGTAATGTAGATTGGTACGATTGTTGGTAGTACCATATTCAGGATTCCAAGAGAGATCGTACTGGTCTGGCTTTTTTGATTCCTGATCTGTGAAATGGAATACCCATCTGTTTTCTGTAAGCCCATAACAAAACCAAAATTGGATTCGTTTATTGTACGATACAAAACGACCTTAACCTTCCCCTAATTACCCTGATAGAATAGGAAAACTATCCCCCCCTTTCGGGCTCCGATTTTATGTAAGCTCGGGCCAAAGAATCTATCTCATTCAAATTCAAATTGCACACTGAATTTTTGCAAATTTGTGTTGTGATCAATGTGTCTCAATCTAAGGAAAGAGTATATTCATAAAAGAGAGATCAAAGAAAGATCTACCCCGCCCTCTTTTCTTAGTGAAGGAATGTACCATTTTTCTTCCTATTTGAAAAGGGGTCTTATCGAAGAAAGAGCAAACTAAAAAAAATAGTGAATGTCTCGAAATATTCAAGAGTTTAGACCGGGACCCCTCTTTCTCACACCTCTTTGTCTGTCAAGAAAAGACGATCCTAAAACCCTTAGTTTAGAACTTAACTCCTTCTTTTTTTCTATTTCAGTTCTACTCTTTGTGACCAATGGAAGACGGGCCAGGTGATACCTTATCCGATGATTGGATAAGGAAGACCATGGAAAAGAGTGGAAAAAAATGAAAAAATCAACGGGATTCTTGATTGGATCAGGAAGCAAAAATTGGATTTGTTATGGATAAAGAATCTTCTTATGTTATATTATACTATGAAATTCTCGACGATGAATCCATTTGAGAGATCATATATTGGTATCCATGATACGGATCCAATTCAATTTGAATATCAAATATCATCAGGATGCAATTCATCTCATTGAATTTACAGGAGACGATTTCTCATCTCTATGGGATTAGATCCCGAGTTATTGTGAAGTAAAAAAAAAAACGATGAGATTATGGAAGTAAATATTCTCGCATTTATTGCTACTGCACTGTTCATTCTAGTTCCTACTGCTTTTTTACTTATCATATACGTAAAAACAGTCAGTCAAAATGATTAATTTGAATGAAGCTTGACTTCTTAGTTCTTATCAATGATTTAAGAAATGAAAAGGATTAAAATTCCACGTCTTAAATGAAAGAAGGGGGCTAGAATCAGCAGTATAGAAGATCAGATAGTATGGTAGAAAGAACTCTATGAACCTTTCTACCACACTATCTATTATTCTAGCTATTATTCTAGAAAGTTGGACTTTCTAAAGATCTAGGATACGAATATAGGAATCCTTGAAATCGTTTTTTTGATTGAAAGGTTCTTTTCTTATTCATAGATTCCATTACTTGATTCCAGTAGAATTTGGAAATGGAGGTCTTTTTCTTTAGAAACGTTTTGCAGAACCATATATGAAATAATTGATCCAGTTTCATTACTCAACTCAATGAGTCGGACCTCTAGAGTCCACTTCTTCCCCAGACTACAAGTGAAAGAGAAAATGTAAAGACTACCATTAAAGCAGCCCAAGCAAGACTTACTATATCCATGTGAATCATGTCCCCCATCTCTATGACTATCAAGGAATTCTTCCAGTATTGATCACTACTATAATAATAGTGGAATCCATGGCGCAGAGTCAAAAAGGGACTCTGATCAAACGCTATTAAGAAATCAATTCAATAACTCCACCCACAAGAAGCGACTATCAGATTTCTGGTAGAATCGGTAAGCATTAAACACAAGTAAGAGACGAAGTTACTCCTTTGCTATTCTCAAGGATTAGCAAGTTAATGTTATTAACGGAATATCTAGGAATAGTAAGACCTATTATTTCTTTTCTTCCCCACGAAACATGTATAATCAAGATAGAGCACTACCTATTACCGATCTCTACCCCCCCCCCCCTTTGATCTAATACTTAAAGTCTCCCGACTATCTCTGTGAGACAGTCGGGTCTATTCTATTACATTCTTGATTGGGGGTTACCGAAAAGAAAGATGTTTTTTTTTATGAGTCGATCAAAGGCAATTCTCTATCCAATCCAAGATTGGATGTCTGAGCATTTGGAGACTCTCGTAAGTCTGTATCCAAGGTATCTTACACCCGTTCCATAACTAATAATTGGATTCCCCATCCGACTATCCAATCGAACCCAAAACGCAGTCAGTAGACATAGTGGAAGGGAATCCGGAAGTCTTGATAGCTAGACCTTCCTATACTAGAATCCTTCCTTGGAGCCTAGGCGCAAGTAAAATAGAGTCTCCAGATTTTAAGAAGAAAGCAAGTACCAGCAGTCTTAGTCTTTTTATTTTATTCTGCTTCCGCTGGGGCAAAAATGCGTCGAGTTTTATCAGCAGACAAAAAATAAGGGATTTCGTTTTTTTTTTTTTGTTGAGCAGGCGACACCCGGATTTGAACTGGGGAAAAAGGATTTGCAGTCCCCCGCCTTACCACTCGGCCATGTCGCCAAACTGATATAAAATATCTAGAAAAAAGATTTTCCCGTCTTTGGGTTGGAGGCTATTCCTTAATCTTTGTTTTTTATGAGATTTTCATCTTGAATCCCGCTTTCCTTATTCTTTATACATACTAAAAAAGGAATCCTTCCTCCTTTCTTTGGATCCAGTTGGCTCCCTTCGATTAATTGTATCTTAACTCTCAAAACAATACGAACTAAAACCTCCCTTTTTTTCTATTGAAAGAGAAAATGTGGATTTTACATTACAGAAAAAAGGTAGGACAAGCCTGGTAACTATTGATTTGAATTCATGAAAAGTTTTTGGAGCTCAAATTGCGTTTAATCTATCTAATTAACTTGATACACAACTAATCCGTATCCATTCTTTATCAAGAATCAATCCCTTTCAATTCACTTTCCATTATAACAAGAATTCTATATCTATGTAAACCCCAGAACAGAAATTGTGACACAGATATCCCCAATCAGGTATCTTAGCTATATAAACCTATAGGGAATTCGGGGAATTCTTATTATTCATGGAATAATGGAATAGAAATTATGATATAGCACGAGCACGGTCTGGTCTGTGTTGCCCCAAATATAACTGGGATAGGAGATATGCGGATAGTTAGATAGCTATAGCTGCGTGTGCTTCCTAGGTACAATCCCCCTTACCTACTTCAACCAGATTCCATGAATTCTACTAACAAATAATAAATGGGTAAAGTAAAAATGTCTTTCTTCTATGCGACTCCTTTTTTGAACATTTGAACAATCGAATCGTTGAAAAAGTGAAGTGCTAAAAAACTCGAGTCTATACTGTTCCTGATTATTCTGTCTTTCTCTCATTCCTAGAGAACCGATCCAATCCTGAATCATTTCTTTTTCTGGTACCCAAAAAGGTCGTATGTAATATCCTAAATTGGATGACTTTTGATATTCTATAACAAGACTCCGCAAGTCTCATCGACAGAATTATGTTTCTAGGAATGTTTTCTAAATTTCGAAATTTGTATCTGTTGCAAAT